GAAAAATCCTATTGTTTTGGTTGTGGACTCAAGGGTTCAGGTTCAAACATGTTCTTTGAAGAAATATACGAGTTCTATTATAATAGAAAAAAATATGTTTTTTTTATTCCATTATTAAGTAAATCGAGAAAAGGAAAAACATAATAAGAAACGACACTCCTATCATAGGAATAGCCTTGTTGCTGCTTCAATAACAAGCATTTCCGTTTTCAAATCAAATAAATCATTTGATCTATGATTCATTGGAACAAGGAATGGCCTGGCTAGGTACTGGCCAGGCCGGGGGAATAAAAGAAAGAACCTTTCGGACGAAATCAAAGAGGTACTCTTTTCTTTCTATTAGAGATATCTGTTTCGAATCATTATCTAAAGGGAATTGATGATTGATCAAATTCGTCTATATTTATAGAATAAAGAAAGATAAGGAAAAACTTTTATCAACCTTTACTTCACGCGTCACATAGGAATTCTCCTTTTAAAATTGGGAGAGATGGCTGAGTGGACTAAAGCGGCGGATTGCTAATCCGTTGTACGAATTATTTGTACCGAGGGTTCGAATCCCCCTCTCTCCGTTTCTTCTGATCACTTGATATTTCCCTTTCGAATTCGAAAAAATCTATAAACCCCTTTCTCATAGTTAAATGTATGGAATGGAGAAAGAAAATCCTAAGAAAATTCAGAAATCGAGCAAGGAAAAACCCCTGATTTTTTTATTCATCACGTCCAGGATTACGTCCTGGATCATTAGATAGGAATCCGAAGATGAAGAGAGAAACAAAGAATATCACTACTGTGTAAACGAAGAGTTTGAGAGTAAGCATTACACAACCTCCAAGATCATTTTGGGGGAAATAGGGGAATAGATTCTCCATTTTTGTACCACATATTCCGTTTTGACACCAAGAAAAGAAGCGGTTTCTAGAAAACATAAGGAATTTGTAGGAATGAATTTGTAATAAGATTCTGATTCTTTCGTTAACAAAAAGATCTCTCATACCTACAATTAGGTATTGTAGGGACCATACATAGGGTCTTCGACCCCCAGAAGGAATGAAGAAATGAGGTGATTCCGATTCATCTCGGTTATCCAAAAGAATTTCCATGTTTGAGTCGAGGGTTCATTATCTGATCTTATCAATTCTTAAGAATAGAATTTTTTTTTATCGAATAAATCATGAATGTTTCTAAGACAGTATTAAAGATCTCATCGAAAACTTACAGCAGCTTGCCAAACAAGGGCTAAGAGAAAAAAGAGCACAGGTATGACTGGCATAACATCTACGATTGGATTGAAAAAAGCATAAGCTTCGGGCAATTTGGCGAAGAAAAAGCTACTCGAATGAAGGGCAGAATTAAGACAGATCAAACTAAAGATATTAAGCATAACAAACATTTTGTTCTTGGAGAAAATTTCATTATTATTGGGTTATTAATATAAGGGGAAAATGAAGAAAGAAGGGAAAGTAGGCCGCAAAATCTTTCTTTTTCTTTGAACTCCCTCAATCAAAAATCCTTCAATTCTCAAATGAGAATAGAAGGAATCATACCTTACATACAATATCTTAATTGAATTATATGTAATGATCAATAAATTCATTTTGATTCTACATCTACATGTGTAGAATCATAGCAACAACCAATTCAATAGATATTGGGGCTGGAATTGACGAACAACCAATACCGATATTAGTGTTTATCGGTGTCGAATAGAAATAAAAATGGGGCGTGGCCAAGTGGTAAGGCAACGGGTTTTGGTCCCGTTACTCGGAGGTTCGAATCCTTCCGTCCCAGACCAATTCTATCATAACAAAGATGGTTGTTTTTAACAATCTTCTGTTTAAGGGTGTAATGTTGGATACAATGTGATCCAATCTTTCTTTGTGATTTCTAATGATTCTTCTATAGAATCATATCTTCCCTTTCGATTTTGTTTCTCACAAACAAACGGATCGAGTATCAATGACATGTGGATGGAAATAAATATCTTTTTTGATATAGGTAGGATGGGAACAAAGATCAAAGTGAAATTCAAAAAAAAAAAAACTGGGTGGGCCATTCAGCGTATGTTCGCCCCCTCGCCCATATTCATATTGAAGGTTAGTTAGTCATTTGGATAAACTTTATGCCCCATATCTATGATATTTGGATTCTCACATGATGCATTCTGAGTCGAAATGCGAAATAAAAGAGAAGTCTCTACCTTCCCTAAAGTAAATATAAATAAAGATAGGGTAGACAAAATGACTAATGTGGATCCTGAATCCTAAAAAACGGGGGGGTTCTTGGTATTAATTCCATCGCTGGAATTAAAGCTCCTGAGACTGGGGTGGGACAAAATCAAACAAAATAGTAACAACGAATTGATATGAACCCATTTTGCTTTGTACTTATACAAGACAGGATAGCATCCCATAAGAAGATCCTTTTAAACTGGCTTTGGGTATGATTCATGATCCCCATGGAATTCGTGTCGATATGAGTTAATCCGCAAAGGAAAGGAAGGTATCAATTTCAAGACCCTTGTCATCCGGATCTTATTAACAAACAAGAAAATTCAATACGGAACAGATTATTTTCTTTGGACCTAATTTCTTTTATTTTGTATTTGATTTGGCTCCAATGAATAATTGGAAATCGATGTAGCGATCAATTGGGGGAGGGGGGAAATTCATACATTCACTTTACTTTATGGAAAGATTCCTGAATCAGAAGTAAGGAAAAATCTGTAGAAAATGAACCATGCCTATATGTATTGTTATTGTTCTATTTCAGTGATCAGTGACACCGGTGTTTCAGTTTTGGCGAAAAAGGTCTGCGATCCCTTAAATACCCACGATTACCCCCGGTAACACTTGTTTGGTGTATCTGATGAATACGATAAAATCAGACTCCTACGATTCTGATTTTATCAATCAGATGAAAGAATACCTGAAAGAATACCGACCTTAATCTTTTCTTTCATGAGCCCCTTCTATCCATCCCCAAGAAAACAAAACAATTGGATTTGTTTCTTGACCCATTTATCTGGTTTAAATTATTGATGATTCAATCGGAAAGGAAACATAGAGGTCTCTTATGATGATCAAATTCGCGTCTGATTTAATTAATCAGATATCTGCTAAACATTTTTAGACCCTCGTTGTACTGACTTGTTGATGGATTTAGAGATTCAATTCAGTCTTTACTGGAAAACTTATTTCCAATAATGATGTCGAAGTAGGAAATTCTTGAAATTGTTTTTTATGATTCCTTATAAATTCTTTCTACTCGAAGAAGTGTGACATTGGTGAATCTATCCTATCGAGTCACTTGCGATCTTTCCCGGTCATTGGAATAGCTTATTTGGTTAATGACTCATTCTGTTCCGGTATCGGTAATCTAATTAAAGACCCTTCTTTAGTTTTAGTTGTTTGAGAAAGAATTGGATCTTTCATGATTCATCATCCCTAACAATCTGTTGAAGATGTAAAGAAGTGTTAAGCAACGCATTTCTTCGTGTTTTTTATAAATGTGTTTCATTCTTCTAATAAAATATGGGGTTAAATTATATTCTTGCTGAGACTTCTCCAGATCCATATATGAAAATGAAAGTATGGAGGACTTCATATACTATATACCGATTGAGCCAATGACTATTCATGATTCCATATTGAATCAATTCCATACCGGTCCAAAATTAGAGGAATGTTATGGTAAAACTTCGTTTGAAACGATGTGGTAGAAAGCAACGTGCGACTTGAAGGACATTATTGGCTGTGGATTCTTGTACCCACCATTTTATATATCAAAGAAGATGCTCTCGGCTCGACATAGCTTGTTCTATTCCACTAGGACCCCAATTTTGGGGCTGTAATAAAATAATATAATTATAATATAGCACATGATGGAGCTCGAGCATAAAGAATTGGTTCGTTTAGCAGAGAGAAGGATCTAGGGTTAATGCCAATCAATAAGTTGGAACAACTTCGTAAGTATATCTTCGGTATAGAAATTGAAAGGATCAAGTTCGAACAAGTAAAAAAAAAAAAAAAGTAAAATGAATTTGTCGAAATAGTTTTACCAATTCCGATCAAAAGTGTATCACAGGGGAATCAATCGTTTCCATAGAACGAAATAAAAAAAGGTATGTTGCTACCATTTTGAAACAATTAAGGATCACCGAAGTAATGTCTAAACCCAAGGATTCAAAGCAAAGATAAAATAAAGGATACCGGAACAAGGAAACACCGTTTTCAATTGTCTCAACAACTAGATCAGAATGGGGAAGAAATAAAATCGACTCTAGGCGAGACAAACAAAAGAGGTTAGAGACGGCTCAATAAATGTCTAAGGATTTCCCTTCGAGCTCTTTGAGAATTACCCAACTTGAGTTATGAGTACGAATGGTATTTTTTTTTTTTTTTTTTTTTTCAGGAAGGAAGAACAAAAAAAAATGACTCAAATCATAGTCTAATTGATGATTTTGTGGATCTATTTGCCACTACAATACATAAATTCGAATCATTCTTTTTCGAGCCGTACGAGGAGAAAACCTCTTATACGTTTCTAGGGGGGGTTGTTCATTTATGTCTATCCCAATGAGTCATCTATCGAATCGTTGCAATTGATGTTCGATCCCGAAGAGAGGGAAGAGATCTTCGTAAAGTGGGTTTTTACGATCCGATAAAGAACCAAACTTATTCAAATGTTTCCGCTATTCTATATTTCCTTGAAAAAGGCGCTCAACCTACAGGAACTGTTCATGATATTTCAAAGAAGGCGGAGGTATTTAAGGAATTTCGAATTAATCAAACGAAATTAATGAAATAAAAAAAAGGGGGGGGGTGCCCAGTATCTAGCTTTGTCTAATTGTTTCTCCACCATTCCTTATTTTTTTTCTCTATTCTCTATTCATTGTTGCTCTCACATGACCCCGTATCATAGAACTATAAAAAAAAAATATCTTCTCTTGATATGAGACAGATAGAAAAAAGATTGAGTGAATAGATGAAATAACTGGGAAATTATGGGATTACCATCAATCAGATGGTTTTCGTTGGGACTCCACCAACAAACAAAAGGTCAATCTTGCTTATTATACCTCTATTGAATAAATATTGAATAAACCCAACATTTTTTCCTACCGGAATTCCTTATTTATTTCCCTACTCATACTTCATCCCTTATCTATGTTGTAGTGTCACTCCAACACAAGTCCTTGTTTTATTTATTGAATTGGTTTTCTCAACATTCAATTCATATTGACAATGGTGTATCGAACAAATATAATTCGATCGTGGATAAATAGATCTATTTATCCACATTTCATAAGTTTGTTTCTTTATTTCACTCAAACGATGGGTTCGTCAATTTCGTTGTGACATCAAGAAGTATCTTAGTTAATATAATGAAAAAAAAAAAAAAATAGAGTATGGGTAGTCTATCCATTTTTACATCTATTTAGATTTTATCTATAATTTATCCCAGAATCAGTTGTATTTTCATCTGATCTCTGTTCATTTTTATGTTCACAATTGATCATCAAATCTTTCTTTTTGATCTGTTGCTAGCTCAATGTTTTGACGAGGTCGGGCAATCGAATCTCTTTATTTATTTTTTATTCCGATCGTATCTACACACCCTATTTATATGGGTTGCTAACTCAACGGTAGAGTACTCGGCTTTTAAGTGCGGCTATGGTCTTTTACACATTTTGATGAAGCAACGGATTCGTCCATACCATTGGTAGAGTTTGTAAGACCACGACTGATCCTGAAAGGGAATGAAAGGAAAAAACAGCATGTCGTATCAATGGAGAACTCTTAGAATACTTCAACGGATCGATACAAAATCTTGTTTTGATTCTTTTCTTGGAAAGGGGTCAAATCAATTCAAGTTGGGTCGAGTGAATAAATGGATAGAGCCCTATAGCTCCAATTATAGGGAAACCAAAAGCAACGAGCTTCTGTTTGTTCTTAATTCGAATGATTACCCGATCTAATTAGACGTTAAAAATATATTAGTGCCTGATGTGGGAAAGGGTTCTCTTGTGAGTGGATCATCAATTCCTTTTTTTTCATGAATCCTAACTATTCTCTATTATGTTCTCTATTATGTAGTGGAGACGAATGTGTAGAAGAAACGGTATACTGATCAAAATTCATTATTCCAAAGTCAAAAGAGTGATCGGGTTGTAAAAATAAAGGATTTCTAACCATCTCTTGTAACTATAACGAACATAAATAAATTAGATGGAAATAGGATCTGTTGATTGTCCTTTCTGGCTCCGGGGTATCTATTCTTTTCTTACTATATACCTTGTTCTGACCATATCGTACTATGTATTATTTGATAACTCAAGAAATCCCCCATTTGGTTCAAGTGTAATTTCAAATGGAAATGGAGGAACTACAAGGATATTTAGAAATGGATGGATTTCGGCAACAATACTTCCTATATCCGTTTCTATTTCAGGAATATATCTACGCGCTTGCTCATGGTCATGCTTTAAATGGATCGATTCTTTATGAACCCGTGGAAAATTTAGATCATGACAATAAATCCAGTTCACTAATTGTGAAACGTTTAATTACTCGAATGCATCAACAGAATCGTTTGATTATTTCGGTTAATGATTCTAATCAAAATCGATTCGTTGGGCACAACAATCATTTTGATTCTCAAATGATATCGGAGGGTTTTGCAGTCGTTGTGGAAATTCCATTCTCGCTGCGATTGGTATCTTCCCTAGAAGAAAAAGAAATAGCAAAATCTCATAATTTACGATCTATTCATTCAATATTTCCCTTTTTCGAGGACAAGTTATCACATTTAAATCGTGTGTCAGATATACTAATACCCCACCCCATCCATCTGGAAATCTTGGTTCAAACCCTTCACTCTTGGATACAAGATACTCCTTCGTTGCATTTATTGCGATTCTCTCTCTACGAGTATTGGAATTCAAATAGTCTCATTACTCCAAAAAATGCCATTTCCCTTTTTTCAAAAGAGAATCAAAGATTCTTCTTGTTCCTCTCTAATTCTCATGTATATGAATGTGAATTCATATTCATTTTTCTCCGTAAACAACCCTTTCATTTACGATCAAAATCTTTTGGATCCTTTCTTGAGCGAACACATTTCTATGCAAAAATAGAATATCTTGTAGTAGTGCTTTGTAACGATTTTCAGAAAACCCTATGGTTGTTCAAAGACTCTTTTATGCATTATGTCAGATATCAAGGAAAATCGATTCTGGCTTCAAGGGGGGCTCGTCTTCTGATAAAGAAATGGAAATCTCACTTTGTCAACTTTTGGCAATGTCATTTTGACTTGTGGTCTCAACCGGCCAGGATCCATATAAAGCAATTATATAATCATCCCTTCCATTTTCTGGGCTATCTTTCAAGTGTACGACTAAACTCTTCGGTGATAAGGAGTCAAATGCTAGAGAATTCGTTTCGAATAGATACTGCTATTAAGAAATTCGAGACCGTAGTCCCAATTATTCCTCTGATT